CCCGCGACTTTTTTTCAATTGTTTTGATTCGCGAGGAGCCGGATGAGAAGAAACTTTCATGTCCAGTTCTGTAGTAGAGATGGCATTGCGAAACAACCATCAACTATAACCCCAAAAGAACCAGATTCCGTAAACAACATAGAGGAAGAATGAGGGGAATATCGTATCGAGGTAATTCTATTTGTTTCGGTCGATATGCTCTTCAGGCACTTGAACCCGCTTGGATCACATCTAGACAAATAGAAGCAGGGCGACGAGCAATGACACGAAATGCCCGCCGTGGTGGAAAAATATGGGTACGTATATTTCCAGACAAACCCGTTACAGTAAGACCTGCGGAAACACGTATGGGGTCGGGTAAAGGATCTCCCGAATATTGGGTAGCTGTTGTTAAACCAGGTAGAATACTTTATGAAATGGGTGGAGTAGCAGAAAATATAGCTCGAAAGGCTATTTCAATAGCGGCATCCAAAATGCCTATACGAACTCAATTCATTATTTCGTGATAGAAACGTATAACCAAAAGAAAGAGTTCTTGGAATAAAAAAGCAATTGCAGGTTTCTTTTTTTTTTTAGCCCCTTTTGTTTTGCATTGAAAGAACAGATAAAAAAAATGATATGATTCAACCCCAGACCTATTTGAATGTAGCAGATAACAGCGGGGCCCGAGAATTGATGTGTATTCGAATACTAGGAGCTAGTAATCGCCGATATGCTCATATTGGTGATGTTATTGTTGCTGTGATCAAAGAAGCAGTACCAAATATGCCCCTAAAAAGATCGGAAGTGATAAGAGCTGTAATTGTACGTACTTGTAAAGAACTCAAACGCTATAATGGTATGATAATACGATATGATGACAATGCTGCAGTTGTCATTGATGAAGAAGGAAATCCAAAAGGAACTCGAGTTTTTGGTGCGATCGCCCGAGAATTAAGAAAGTTAAATTTTACTAAAATAGTGTCATTAGCCCCTGAAGTATTATAAGATAAGAACATCATCATCATATAGAGTTATAAAGGTATAGTAGAGTATTTTGTTTGAATGATTAATAGATTGTGTCTCACGTATATACCTTTAATAATGTTACTTCATAACAAAAAATATCATGTTTATTATATCAAAATTTTGAGGAACCACAAATTTTAGTTCATTATGGGTAGGGACACTATTGCTGACATAATAACCTCTATACGAAATGCTGACATGCATAGAAAAGTAACGGTTCAAATATCATCTACTAGCATCACTGAAAGCATTGTAAAAATACTTTTAAGAGAAGGTTTTATAGAAAACGTGAGAAAACATCGGGAAAACAACAAAGATTTTTTGGTTTTAACCCTACAACATAGAAGAAATAGGAAGGGGCCATCTCAAACTATTTTAAATTTAAAACGGATAAGTCGACCTGGTCTACGAATTTATTCTAACTATCAAAGAATTCCTAGAATTTTAGGTGGTATAGGGATTGTAATTATTTCTACTTCTAGAGGTATAATGACAGACCGAGAAGCTCGATTAGAAGGAATCGGGGGAGAAATCTTGTGTTATATATGGTAATCCTTCGACTATCAAAATTAGATATGAAATTTATTATTTGTGAAAAAAAAAAAGATAAAGAGTTATCTAATATCACTCCTCCTCCATTAGTTGATATTTCAAGGGGGTTTTACCTGGAATGAAGGAACAAAAATGGGTTCATGAAGGTTTAATTACTGAATCACTTCCCAACGGTATGTTCCGGGTTCGTTTAGATAATGAAGATCTGATTCTAGGTTATGTTTCAGGAAGGATCCGACGTAGTTTTATACGGATACTACCAGGAGATAGAGTCAAAATTGAGGTAAGTCGTTATGATTCAACTCGAGGGCGTATAATTTTTAGACTCCGCAACAAAGATTCGAACTCGAACGATTAGGTGATTTAAGATTACTTTTGGGGAGATACAAGTCGAGATTTTAAATGAAATTTCAAGAAACTTATTTTCTTCCACGAAGTAGATTAGGAATTAAGTTTAAGTTAAGGAATGCAAAATATGAAAATCAGGGCCTCTGTTCGTAAAATTTGTGAAAAATGTCGACTGATCCGTAGGCGGGGACGAATTATCGTAATCTGTTCCAACCCAAGACATAAACAAAGACAAGGATAATTTTTCTAAAAGGAACTCTGTAAAGGACCCCAAATGTACAAATAAAAATAAAAGATCTGTTTTAACATGAAATGGATATATCCATATATCTCTGACTCATATTTATGAGATGCTAAAATATGGCAAAACCTATACCAAGAATTGGTTCACGTAGGAATGGACGTATTGGTTCACGTAAAAGTACACGTAGACTACCAAAGGGAGTTATTCATGTTCAAGCAAGTTTCAACAATACAATTGTGACTGTTACAGATGTACGGGGTCGGGTTGTTTCTTGGTCCTCGGCCGGTACTTGTGGATTCAAGGGTACAAGAAGAGGGACACCATTTGCTGCTCAAACAGCAGCAGGAA